GATACATGTTCCTTCTATTTCTCCAAGCAAAGCTCTTCTCATCGCAATGCCTATTGTGTCGGCCTGTCCTTTCATAAGTGGAGACAGAATAAAGCGCCCGTAATAAAGACGTTTACTGTCTGTTCTGGATTCAACACACTTCCACTGCAGCGTCCGAGTAGATACTGTTACTTTCTCTCGAACCATAGTAATAATATTTTATTTGATTGAATTATTTATTTCTCTTGTTTCTCTTGAAATTTCTTCACTCTTCATTTCTATACACGTCTTTTTTTGGGGGGTCTACAGCCATTATGTGGCATGGGGGTTACATCCCGCACAAAAGTTAATAGTATACCACTTCTACGAATAGCTCGTAATGCGGCGTCTCTTCCGAGACCGGGACCTTTTATCATGACTTCGGCTCGTTGCATACCTTGATCTACTACTGTACGAATAGCATTTGCCGCTGCAGTTTGAGCGGCAAAGGGCGTCCCCCTTCTCGTACCCTTGAATCCACAAGTACCGGACGAGGACCAGGAAACGACCCGACCCCGTACATCTGTAACGGTGACAATAGTATTATTGAAACTTGCTTGAACATGAATAACTCCCTTTGGTATTCTACGTGCACTTTTACGTGAACCAATACGTACATTTTTACGTGAACCAATTCTCGGTATAGCTTTTGCCATATTGTAGCATCTCATAAATATGAGTCAGAAATATATGGAATATATCCATTTGATGTCAAAACAGATTCTTTATTTGTACGTTTATTCCTTTGGTGAGTCTGATTATCCTTGTCTTTGTTTATGTCTCGGGTTAGAGCAAATTACTCTAATGCGCCCCCGTCTGCGGATTAGTCGACATTTTTCACAAATTTTACGGACGGAAGCTCTTATTTTCATATTTTTCATTCCTTATCTTAATTCTGAATCTACTTCTTGGTAGAAAATAAGTTTCTTGCAATTTTTCATCTCGAATCGTATTGAATAAAAACCACCTAATCTTTCGAATCCTTGTTTCGGAGTCGATAAATTATACGTCCTCTAGTTGAATCATAACGACTTACTTCAATTTTGACTTTATCTCCTGGCAGTATCCGTATAAAACTACGTCGGATCTTTCCTGAAACATAACCTATAATCAGATCGTCATTATCTAACCGAACCCGGAACATGCCATTGGGAAGCGATTCGGTAATTAAACCCTCATGAATCCATTTTTGTTCTTTCATTTCAGGTAAAGCCCCCTTGAAGTATCAACTAATGTAGGAGAAACGATATTAGACAACTCACCCCTTTCTTTTTTTTTTTTTACAAATAGGAAGAGGTTTCGGATCCCATTTGGATATTAAAAGGATTACCATATATAACATAAAATTTCTCCGCCGATTCTTTCTAGTCGAGCCTCCCGGTCTGTCATTATACCTCGAGAAGTAGAAAGAATTACAATCCCCATTCCACCTAAAATTCTAGGAATTCGTTGAGAGTTAGAATAGATTCGTAGACCGGGTCGGCTGATCCGTTTTAAATTTAAAAAATTTCTACAGGTATGGGGTCTTTTCCTATTCCTTCTATTATGTCGCAGGGTTAAAACCAAAAAATTTTTGTTTTTTTCTCGATGTTTTCTGACGTTTTCGAGAAAACCTTCTCGGAAAAGTATTTTAACAATATTTTCGGTAATATTAGTAGATGCTATGCGAACAACTCTTTTTCTATCCATATCCGCATTTCGTATAGAGGTTATTATCTCAGCAATAGTGTCTCTACCCATGATGAAGTAAAATTTTTGGTGCCTCAAAATTGGATCTAATTAACATGTTTTTTTATTAGTTTATGAATATGCATTTTTCAAGGTATATGCGTGAGACATAATCTACGAATTAATCTAGTTCTTAATCTATTTCTTTTCAAAGATCTCAAAGATATCAGGCTCCCATTTTATAATACCTCGGGAGCTAATGAAACTATTTTAGTAAAATTGAATTGTCTCAATTCGCGGGGGATCGCACCAAAAATTCGAGTTCCTTTTGGATTTCCTTCTTGATCAATCACAACTGCAGCATTGTCATCATATCGTATTATCATACCGCTGTCACGTTTAAGTTCTTTACAGGTACGAACAATTACAGCTCTTACTACTTCTGATTTTTCTAGGGGCATGTTTGGTACCGCTTCTTTGATCACAGCAACAATAACGTCACCAATATGAGCATATCGGCGATTACTAGCTCCTAGGATTCGAATACACATCAATTTTCGAGCCCCGCTGTTATCCGCTACATTTAAATGGGTCTGAGGTTGAATCATATGAAGTTTTGAGTCTATTCTTCCACTGCAAAGGATGAAGAAAATAAAAGAAATATTGTTTGTCAAAAAAAAGAAACCCGCGGTTTTCTTTCATTCCCAAGACTCATTTGTGTTGGTTCTAAATTTTTATCCCGAAATAATAAATTGAGTTCGTATAGGCATTTTTGATGCTGCTATTAAAATAGCCCTTCTAGCTATATTTTCAGTTACTCCGCCTATTTCATATAGTATTCGCCCCGGTTTAACAACAGCTACCCAATATTCAGGGGATCCTTTCCCCGAACCCATACGTGTTTCGGCGGGTCTTATTGTAACTGGTTTGTCTGGAAATATACGGACCCATATTTTTCCACCACGGCGTGCATTTCGTGTCATTGCTCGTCGACCCGCTTCGATTTGTCTAGATGTGATCCAAGCAGGCTCAAGCGCCTGAAGAGCATATTTACCGAAACAAATATGATTACCTCGATAAGATATTCCCTTCATTCGTCCTCTATGTTGTTTACGGAATCTAGTTCTTTTGGGGTTATAATTGATGGTTGTTTCGGAAGTCCATCTCTACTACAGAACTGGACGTGAGAGTTTCTTCTCATCCAGCTCCTCGCGAATAAAAGGATTCAAAATGGACTTGCAATTAATTTGCATAGATATTAGAACATTTTTAGAAAAATTGGATAAAAAATCGTTTTTTTTGGAACGTCCTATTAAATCTTTATTTTCTTTTGTCTTTTATCCAGGTTTACCAATTAAAATTCAAAAAAAAATTATCGCGGGCGAATGTTGACTCTTGCAATCTCTATTTCAGTCCTAGCACTTGTTCGTCATTTCTCCGAATAGATGAATTGATTTCCGGTTCATTTCGCCATCCCAACGAGTGAATCATTAAGATTCATTTGTTGAATAAAATCTTTTGCATTCACAGGTTCCTTCGTCCCCACCACTTCGTACTAAATGGTTAGGTCAGAATTTTACAACGAAGCTTCTAATCCAATTTATCCTTGAGTCAATCTTCTTAGTCTTTATTGGCTCGAAGCTCTTGAGTTTTTTCTTCTATAATCTATAAGAAGGATTCATTTACTATTTCATTATGGATGAATCAATTAGTATTGATGCTTTATTACACTGTTATGAGAGGACTCATAGACCTTACATATTGGAATTCTATATCATTGATATTTTTGTCTTTCTTTCTCTCACCCTTCCATTTATCCACACTCTTGTTCTGTATTTTGTTTTAAACTTAGAATTCATTAAAGTTTAATTGTAAAAAAATGTCAGTTGCTACAAAGATATGACCGATTTGGCATATCTTGACAGGTTCTTTAGATCCAGATAATATGAAGCGATGGGTTGGTTTTCATACTACTGGGCCGGTCTTTTTTTAATCCCAACCCCCTAAAACCAACGAGTCACACACTAAGCATAGCAATTATATCAAAACAAAAGGTCAATCTAATTTTTATTCAACCCTATAGAATTAAAAGAATTAAAGAATTCGGAATTTGTTTGATTGGCCAGAAAAAGAATGAATGAGTTTCCCCCTTTTTGTTCTATCGACGGAAAAACAATGAAAGTTTTGTTATTCCTCTCCCTTGTCTATAAAAATCCAAATTTTGATGCCTAATACCCCATAGATAGTCCGAACTGTATAAGAACAATAATCAATTTTAGCGCGAATGGTTTGTAGGGGAACCCGACCTTCTCTGATCCATTCGACACGTGCAATTTCTTTTCCGTCGATACGCCCTGCAATTTGTACTTGAATTCCTTTTGTATCTGCTTGTTCAGTCAATTCAATAGCCTTTTTCATTGCTTTTCGAAATGAAACTCTATTCTTTAATTGCCCGGCTATAAATTCTGCAAGAATATTAGGATTTCCATAAGGTTTTGCAATTCTTGTGATAGCAATGTTAAGTTTTCGGTTCACATAATGAAATTCGTTTTGTAGATTCATCTGTAATTCTTCGATTCCTCGCGGTCTACTTTCGATTAATAACTTCGGGAACCCCATAAAGATTATGACCTGGATCAAATCGATTCTTTTTTGAATCTCTATGCGGGCAATTCCCTCGGCACCGGAGGATATTCTCATATTCTTTTGAACATAATTTTTGATAAAATCTCTTATTTTTTGATCTTCTTGTAGACCCTCAGAATAATTTTTTGGTTGTGCAAACCAAAGGGAATGATGGCTTTGGGTTGTACCAAGTCGGAAACCAAGTGGATTTATTTTTTGTCCCATACTACCTCACTATTATACGCATCATCATATACCATAGTTGTCTTTTTCCATCTAGGGTTTTTTAACGAATAGAAAGATATCTCTTCATATTCATCTAAAGATCTATCTTGCACTACAATAGTTATATGACAGGTAGCTTTTTTTATCGCATAACTACGTCCTCGAGCCCGTGGTTTTAATTTCTTCGCGGCAGTACCCTCGTTAACCTCAGCTTTACGAATTACTAAATTGGCCTCGTCGGAACCCATATTGAAACTAGCATTTGCTGCTGCAGAATAAACCAATTTGAAAATGGGATAACATGCTTTATAGGGCATGAGTTCTAGTATCATAAGTGTTTCCTCGTAGGAACGACCGCGAATTTGATCAATTATTCTTCTTGCTTTGTCAGCGGATAAAGATATATGGCGACCAAAAGCGTATATTTCTGTTTTTTTCTTCTTTACCATAAGGTTTCTCTCCTA